CGTCACGAGTTGAATTATAATCAAATTGCTTTGGGTCGGTTGCCAATGTCAGTAATTGGAGATTCCACAATTCGAACAATTAGGAATTCGACTCAAATCAAAAAAGGCACGGCTAAACCACTTGATTCAAGAACAATTACCAATTACTAAGATTCCGTTTTGATTGAAAGTAGCGAAGCTGCCTTCATTTTATTTTGCTTAGACAATAACTAAAAATCCTAAAGGGGTTGAGAGTAATGATTTTCATATATTCATAAAAATATATTTATCTATTCTCTGTATATTAAAATACTACATTACATACAGTATATATATATAAATATCATATCTGTAATTATAATATATAAAAAAAAAAAAAAAAGAAAATAGAATAATTATTCTATACTCTAAATAATTTAAATAATTGAATCGAGAAATTTTTAAAATTTAAATTAAATGCAATTTTGAACGAAACTTTCAGATAAACAAATGGTATTCAATCATTCATATAATAAATAAACATATCTACATCAACCCACACACGACCCTATATTGATTTAATTCAATTAGAAGGGTATCAAAAAATAGGTAACCTCTTCTTTTTTTTTGTTTGTTCAATAAGGTCATGAAAAATTTCTACTTAATTTAATTTATCTTTTATTTTACATAGAATGGATTTGCCTGGACCAATACATGATTTTCTTTTAGTTTTTTTGGGATTGGGTCTTATAGTGGGAAGTCTAGGAGTGGTATTACTTACCAATCCAATTTTTTCTGCCTTTTCGTTGGGATTGGTTCTTGTTTGTACATCCTTATTCCATATTCCATCGAACTCCCATTTTGTAGCTGCTGCACAGCTCCTTATTTATGTGGGAGCAATAAATGTATTAATTGTATTTGCCGTGATGTTTATGAATGGTTCAGAATATTACAAAGATTTCTATCTTTGGACTGTTGGAGATGGAGTCACTTCACTGGTTTGTACAAGTATTTTTTTTTCATTAATTACTACTATCCCAGATACGTCATGGTACGGTATTATTTGGACTACAAGGTCAAACCAGATTATAGAGCAGGACTTGATAAATAATGGTCAACAAATTGGGATTCATTTATCAACAGATTTTTTTCTTCCATTTGAACTTATTTCGATAATTCTTTTAGTTGCCTTGATCGGTGCAATTGCTATGGCTCGTCAGTACTAAATGTTTCGAAATTTAATAATATAAAATTATATTAATTAAATATTAAATTAATATAGACTTGTTCTTTTCTTCTTTAAAATAGTTTTTTTATTGTTCATGTATAAATATATAAAGATAAAGTATAAAAAAAATGAAAAAAAAAAAAACGGAATTTTTCTATATTTATATCTATTTTCTATTACCAATACCTTTTTGCGTACTTTTTTAATTCTATTTTAGTCAATTGAATCGGTTAAATTGTTGTTCATATTGAAATGAATCGAGATTGATGAGGAGTTGTTCAATGATGCTCGAACATGTACTTGTTTTGAGTGCCTATTTATTATGCATCGGTATCTATGGATTGATTACAAGTCGAAATATGGTTCGAGCGCTTATGTGTCTTGAGCTTATACTGAATGCAGTTAATATAAATTTCGTAACATTTTCGGATTTATTTGATAGTCGCCAATTAAAAGGAGACATTTTCTCGATTTTTGTTATAGCAATTGCAGCTGCTGAAGCAGCTATTGGATTAGCTATTGTTTCATCAATTCATCGTAACAGAAAATCAACTCGTATCAATCAATCGAATTTGTTGAATAAATAGGGTTTATAAAAAAAAAATATAGAGTATCTGCCAATAAAAAAATGGGTATGTGCAGCATATAGTGCTATTTGATAAAATGTAATAAATCAAAGTATCTTGGCCTTCTTTCATGAGCAGATCCAGAAGTAGATTGATTCTGGTAAATCTACTAAATCATTGATTCATCTGGTGTCTACAATATATAATTCATTTACTACTTTACTAGATCGAAATTTTATGATGTTAAAAAAAAATTATAGATCCAATGTCACATTCAGTAAAGATTTATGATACATGTATAGGGTGTACTCAATGTGTACGAGCTTGCCCCACAGATGTATTAGAGATGATACCCTGGGACGGGTGTAAAGCTAAACAAATTGCTTCTGCTCCAAGAACAGAAGACTGTGTAGGTTGTAAAAGGTGTGAATCCGCTTGCCCAACCGATTTTTTGAGTGTCCGGGTTTATTTATGGCACGAGACAACTCGTAGCATGGGTCTAGGTTATTGATACGTTCGAGAAAATTCCACTTGAATCCATCATTTTTTATCTTTACCGACAAAACCCGTACTCGAGAAAAGAAATATATATAATAATAAAACTAATAATTTTTTCTTTTCTCGAGTACGGGTTTTCGGGTCAAAGTCAAAGTAAGTGTATCTTGTTTTTACCACGAATGATTTTCCTTGGTTAACTATAATTGTTGTTTTGCCGATATTCGCGGGTACTTTCATTTTCTTTTTCCCTCATAGAGGAAATAAGGTTATTAGGTGGTATACTATTTGTATATGCCTATTAGAACTACTTCTAATGGCCTATGTATTCTGTTATCATTTCCAATTGGATGATCCATTAATCCAATTGGAGCAAGATTATAAATGGATCAATTTTTTTGATTTTCATTGGAGACTGGGAATTGATGGGCTTTCCATAGGACCCATTTTACTCACGGGATTCATCACTACTTTAGCTACTTTAGCGGCTTGGCCAGTTACTCGAGATTCAAAATTGTTCCATTTCCTTATGTTAGCAATGTACAGCGGCCAAATAGGATTATTTTCTTCTCGAGATCTTTTACTTTTTTTTATCATGTGGGAATTAGAATTAATTCCTGTCTACCTACTTTTATCCATGTGGGGAGGGAAGAAACGTTTGTACTCAGCTACAAAGTTTATTTTGTACACCGCGGGGGGTTCCATTTTTCTCTTAATGGGAGTTCTAGGTATGGGTTTATATGGTTCCAATGAACCAACATTAAATTTTGAAACATCAGCCAATCAGCCGTATCCTGTGGCATTGGAAATACTATTCTATTTTGGATTTCTTATTGCTTATGCTATCAAATTACCGATTATACCTCTACATACATGGTTACCAGATACCCATGGGGAAGCCCATTACAGTACATGTATGCTTTTAGCTGGAATCTTATTAAAAATGGGAGCATATGGATTGGTTCGTATCAATATGGAATTATTACCCCATGCTCATTCTATATTTTCTCCCTGGTTGATGATAGTAGGTGCAATTCAAATAATCTATGCAGCTTCAGCATCTCCGGGTCAGCGTAATTTAAAAAAGAGAATTGCCTATTCCTCTGTATCTCATATGGGTTTCATAATTATAGGAATTAGTTCCATAACTGATACAGGACTCAACGGGGCCCTTTTACAAATGATCTCTCATGGATTTATCGGTGCTGCACTTTTTTTCTTGGCAGGAACGAGTTACGATAGAACACGTCTTGTTTATCTCGATGAAATGGGGGGAATAACTATCCCAATGCCAAAAATATTTACAATGTTCAGTAGCTTTTCGCTGGCTTCTCTTGCATTGCCTGGAATGAGTGGTTTTGTTGCAGAATTTGTAGTATTTTTTGGATTAATTATGAGCCAAAAATTTCTTTTAATGCCAAAAATACTAATAACTTTTGTAACGGCAATTGGAATGATATTAACTCCTATTTATTCATTATCTATGTTACGTCAGATGTTCTACGGATATAAGCAATTAAATTCTCAAAATTCTCATTTTTTAGATTCTGGGCCGCGAGAACTATTTCTTTCAATCTGTATTTTTCTACCCGTAATAGGTATTGGTATTTATCCGGATTTCGTTCTCTCACTATCAATTGACAAGGTAGAAACTATTATATCTAATTATTTTTATAGATAGTTAGTTTTTATTTTATAATTTTATAATAAAAAAGTTAAAAAAATGAATTTACTTTAACTTAAAACTTAATAAAATAAACTTAAATTGTAATCAAATATTTTTGTAGTTTTTGAAAATCATTTGACTTGATTCAAATGATTTTCAAAAACTCGTACAAACTTTCGTTATCTATGCTTATGCTATTCCTATTATGTATTTGATATTCTATTCGTAACTGCTTTTTTTTTTTCAATTAAATGTTAATGCGAATGAACCATAACTATGCAGCCCTATTCCTAATAGATTTACTCCAAAATAGCATATCCAAATTATAAAAAATCCTATAGAAGCCACAATTGCAGAATTTGAGCCTTGCAAATTTTCATTTGTTCTAGTATGTAAATAAATTGCGAATATTGTCCAAGTAATAAATGCCCAAGTTTCTTTTGGGTCCCAATTCCAGTAGGATCCCCACGCTTCATTAGCCCATACTGCTCCCGAAAGAATACCTATGGTTAAAAATAGAAAACCGAGACTAATGACACGAGAACTCCAACAATCCAATTGCTGAATTAATTGATGCCTGTGATAATTTCTAAACGAAATAAAACAATTGTTTTGTAAAACATGGCTTATTTCATTCACGTATGGAATTTTTCCAAATGAAAATGACCTAAAATGGTTGTTTTTACATTTTTTAAAATTTTTTTTATTTTTTCGAAATGTAATGGCTAGAAGAGCTACTGATAATAATGATCCGCAGAGAAGAGATGCATAGCTCAATACCATCATACTTACGTGCATCATTAACCACTGTGATTGTAGAGCAGGTACTAATATTGTGGATTGATGCATTTCAGTTAAAAGACCTGAGGTGGCAAATCCTTGAGTCAAAATAGCACTGGGTGCAGTTATTGCACTTAGAAGATTTTTTTGTTTTCTAAAAAAAGGAAGCATATGAATAATGGATAAACTCCATGAAAGGAACATTAATGATTCATATAAATTACTTAAGGGTAAATGCCCCGAATAAATCCAACGAATAACTAATAATCCTGTTATACATAAAAAAGCGGCTACCATCCCTTTTTCCGACGAATCATATAATCCTACGATTTCGTGGACTAATAAGTTAATCAAATAAATCGTCAGTACGATTGAAACAATCGACAAGGAAATGTGAGTTAATATATGTTCTAAAGTAAAAAATATCATAAAAAATCCTAAAAAGGATATCCTCCAAGAATGGAATGGAGATCTTAAATTATATTCTATCCATTATAGGAATTATTATAGTATTTATTTTACTAGTATTTCTTTTTTAGAAATATGCCGCTACTCGGACTCGAACCGAGATGCTCTAGCACTGCTTCCTAAGAGCAGCGTGTCTACCGATTTCACCATAGCGGCTTGCTCGAAATCATAATAGCCCATTCATTTTTAATCGTCGAGATTGGAGGAGTAAATTCAATGCAATATTTATTTTGCCGAAAGATTCAAAATCTCCTTTAAATTACTATTTAAACGTTCAATAATCATTACCTTACTTAATTGTAGTGTGAGGTGGGGCTATTGTTGTTAGTTTTAAAACCGCACTGAATGGTTTTTCGTGTGGTTTAAGTTCTTGTAAAATTTTAGAATTGTAAGGAGGTTTAAAATGTTTGTTGGATAGGTTGAAAACTGGATTAACTATAAATTGCCAATTGCTAGGATTTAAATTGTACCCATAATTCGTGGTACTATTTATCAAACTAATTAAGTATTAGTCAAACCAATTAGTAGGCTGTAGATATACCAGTGAAAATTTGTCTTCAATATTTCTAAAACAATTTTTCATTATGGAATGCATATTGTGCTTTATGGATAGGTATCTTAATGTATTCTATAGTTAAAGTTAAGTTAAAACATAGAATATATATTCGGCATCCAGAACCCAATAAGCCTTTAAAAATTGAAAAGAAAAATATGCTTTTTGTGAAAAGTGAATCGATGGGGAAAATAACAATCCCCATCCCACAAAAACCCACTAACGAGAAAGAGAAAACTTTGTAAAGAGAAAAATAATATATTGTGCCTAATTTTTCGAGCCTTTGTCTAGTAGACACAAAAATGTTATCCTACAACATACGACAATAGAAAATTGCATCTCATTAAGTTTACCATATTAATGGTAATTTCTTATCTTATAAATTCTCGAATTCGTTGGTTCATATCGATTAAGATTATTCCAAGACTTTTCCAAGTCTTTATTATATAATATATTACTTGTTTGTTGTACAAAAAAGCTTTTAGAATTCCCGGTCGAAAGGGATTTTGCTAAAGAAAAAGCTTTTATTCCTGCCCAATACACTTTATTTTTCCAAAAATTTTTACGAATATGCTTTTTGGACATAGAAATACGCTTTTTTTGAACCGCCATTCCAAAATGCAGAGGTTATTCATTTTATAGTTAAATGTGGAAGACATTTATTGTTCAAAAAAATATATAATTTTTTTTTTACTAAAATTTACATACAATATTTTGAAGAAAGAATTATTTATACTGACTAGTATTATATATATATAACTATATTCGAATGAAGATATTTATATATATACATGGTATTCATGGCTATAGAAATCGAGTTGCTTTCCATTGGTAAAAAAGAATCAAAAAGAGTTTCAATTGGCTATTTTTGCCGTGTTGCATTTCATGTAATTTCAAAAAAGAAATCGAAAAGTTTAAGAACCCTTACCTAATTTAAGAAAACTAGACTGTAAAACTCTTTCTATCAATTGTAATTGATCGAGGATCAAGAAAGTATATCTAATCTAATTAAAATTAGAAAAAATGAGTATCCATTAGTAATAAATTTATTAAACGATATGTTATTTGAACCAGAAATTTTTATTATTATTGCAGCTCTGTGCAAACTGAAGTGATGAGTAACAAATCGACGAACATCAATAAAATTAATCACAAGTATAAGTTTAAGTTGCTTTATTGAAAATTGAAAGAAATATAAGCAACTCACTCAGTTTCCCAACGGACTAGTTCACAACCGATTAATGATTCCGAATTCTCCGAATCAATTAACGAAAATAATAAAATAATCTCCTTGTTTTTTTGTTTATCGGGTTGAGTTATTGGTGGATCATAGGATACTCGGAATCAAGTACTTTTTTTTCATAATTTTTGGACTTGTTTTATGTATATAAACTAAATTGTTGTAATAATTAAATGATTGAAAATATTATATTCTCTATGTTCATATATCTTAATCTTTAATTAAAAAAAAAGAATAACTTATCAGACTTAATCATTTTTATTTGACTATTTTGAAATCATCAGAATTCTTAATTCTATTTCTATTAAAGTCTTTTCATATCTTGATTTTTTTTTTTTTTGCTCCGTTCTAAATATAAAAGAGTTGGTGAATCGGAAACAATTTAACAATAAAAAAAGGTTTCTTTTTTATGGAATATACGTATCAATATGCGTGGATCATACCTTTCGTCCCCCTTCCGGTTCCTATAGCAATAGGGGTAGGCCTTTTTCTTTTCCCGGCGGCAACAAAAAATATTCGTCGTATATGGGCTTTTCTTAGTGTTTTATTACTAAGTATCGTTATGATTTTTTCCGCCAATCTGTCTATTCAGCAAATAAATGGCAGTCCATCCTACCAATATGTATGGTCTTGGACCCTAAATAATGATTTTTCTTTAGATTTAGGCCACTTAATAGATCCGCTTACTTCCATTATGTTAATATTAATAACTACTGTTGGAATAATGGTTCTTATTTATAGTGACAATTATATGTCTCATGATCAAGGCTATTTGACATTTTTTGCTTATATTAGTTTTTTTAACGCTTCGATGCTGGGATTAGTTACTAGTTCAAATTTGATACAAATTTATATTTTTTGGGAATTAGTTGGAATGTGTTCGTATCTATTAATAGGTTTTTGGTTCACACGACCCCTTGCCGCAACTGCTTGTCAAAAAGCGTTTGTAACTAATCGTGTAGGGGATTTTTTTTTATTTTTAGGAATCTTAGGTCTTTATTGGATAACGGGGAGTTTTGAATTTCGGGATTTGTTTGAAATAGCCAATAATTTGATTGATAATAATGGGGACAATTCTTTATTTCTTACTTTGTGTGCTTCCTTATTATTTGTAGGTTCGGTTGCCAAGTCTGCGCAATTCCCTCTTCATGTATGGTTACCTGATGCTATGGAAGGCCCTACTCCTATTTCAGCTCTTATACATGCTGCTACTATGGTAGCAGCAGGAATTTTTCTTGTAGCTCGACTTTTTCCTCTTTTTACAGTCATACCTTACATACTGAATATAATTTCTTTGGTAGGTATAATAACAATACTATTAGGAGCTACTTTAGCTCTTGCTCAAAGAGACATTAAAAGAAGTCTAGCCTATTCTACAATGTCGCAATTGGGCTATATTATGTTAGCTTTAGGTATGGGATCTTATCGAACTGCTTTATTTCATTTGATCACTCATGCCTATTCGAAAGCATTATTGTTTTTAGGATCTGGCTCCATTATTCATTCAATGGAAACTATTGTTGGGTATTCCCCAGATAAAAGCCAGAATATGGTTCTTATGGGTGGTTTAAAAAAATATGTCCCAATTACAAAAATTTCATTTTTTTTAGGCACGCTTTCTCTTTGTGGTATTCCACCTCTTGCTTGTTTTTGGTCCAAAGATGAAATTCTTAATGATAGTTGGTTGTATTCACCCATTTTTGCAATAATAGCTTGTTTCACAGCAGGATTAACTGCATTTTATATGTTTCGGATGTATTTACTTACTTTTGAAGGTCATTTAAATAGTAATTGTAAAAATTACAGCGGCAAAAAAAATAATGTGTTCCATTCAATATCTATCTGGGGAAAAAAAGGACAAAAAGTAAAAAAAAATAATTTGATTTTATCAACAATGAATCATAATCAAAGAATTTCTGTTTTTTCGAAAAAAGTATATCCTATTGTTGGTAATGTAGTAACCAATATGATGGGGCCTCTTATTACTATAAAAAATTTTTCCAATAAAAAAATTTCCACATATCCTTATGAATCGGACAATACTATGTTATTACCACTTCTTATATTGGTCTTAGTTACTTTGTTCGTTGGATCCATAGGAATTCCTTTTGGTCAAGGAATAATTCATTTAGATATATTATCTAGATGGTTAACTCCATCAATAAACTTTTTACATTCAAATTATGATTTTGATTGGGATGAATTTGTGATAAATGCTATTTTTTCAGTCAGTATAGCATATTTCGGAATATTTATAGCGTTTCTTTTCTATGGGCCTGCTTATTCCAATTTTCATAATTTGAACTTAAAAAATTTATCTGTTCAAATGGGGCCTAGGAGAATTATTTGGGACAAAATACTAAATTTTATATATAATTGGTCATATAATCGTGGTTACATAGACGCTATTTATACAAAAACCTTAACTACAGGTATAAGAGGGCTGGCAGAACTAAGTTATTTTTTTGATAAACAAGTAATTGATGGAATTACGAATGCTGTTGCTATTGTAAATTTATTTGTAGCAGAAATTATAAAATATGTAGGCGGAGGACGAATCTCTTCTTATCTCTTCTTTTACTTATTTTATGTATTTATTTTTATAGTAATTTACTGTATTTTGAATTTACAATTTTAACAAAAGTGTTTTTTATTTTTTCTTCAAATTCTCGGTAATCAGTAGTAAGGGCAGTAGGAAGAGCGATATCATGAAGTTTGTTTATCCAAAGAGTTTCGATAGAATCTTCTATCGAGTTTATTAAATACTCGTTCATGTTTGAACCTGAATACAATTCTTTGATTGTTCCACGATGGGGTCCATTCAAAAGAGGATCATATATTTTAGGTAAGCATTCTTGTTCAGTCTCATCATTGCACAATCTAGTTCTTTTTTCGAGTACATCCATAGCAAGAGACCCCTTGTCTAGAGCTTCAATTCGATTGATAAGTTCGTTGATGAGGTTGTTTCGTTTTTGTTCATTGGTATAAAACCAATGATTATACAGTTCTGCTGGGGATAGCTTTTCTGTCGTGCACAAAAGCATCT